CGGACCATATCGTGGAAGAATAAAAAAGTTCTATTCACGTGCAAACATAAATGATTTAATGACTTCTACAGAAGATTCCATAGAAATCTTTTGGATAAATAAGATTCATGGTCTACTTCATAATGCTAATGATTCCCAAGAATTTGAAAATAAAAATATTAATAAAAATATTAATACATAAGATAAATACAAAAATAGATAAGACGAAATTCGTCCACCTCCCATATATTTGATCCCTTCCCCTATAAAGAAACTCGCAACCCCAACCCCATTTGTAATTCCATCAATTATACGTCTATCAAAAAACTGAATTAGTTCGGCTAATCCTCTTATACTCACGATTAAGACCCTAGTATAAAAAATATCTATGTAACCGCGATTATATGACCAATTGTATACCACATTTTTTATTTGGTCCGAGATAGTTCTTTTAGGACCCCCTTTTACAAATGAATTGATTAAGTCCAAATTCTTGAAAGATGAATAAACAGACCCATATAAAATGGATGCTATAAATAGTCCGAAAAGGGCTATACTTACTGAAAAAATTGCATTTGTAAAAAATTCATACCAATTAACAGAATAATTCGAATTTAGATGAAAAAGGTTTGTCGATGGAGTTAACCATTTCGATAATATATCAAAATCTACTATTCCTTGATCAAAATGAATTCCTATTGATCCAATGAACAAAGTAAATAGTACCAATACAAGCAGAGGAAATAGCATAGTATTGTCCGATTCGTGAGGATACATGTAAGTATATTTATTTCTAAAGCTAAAGTAAGTACTAAAGTATCGCATTCTATTTCTTATAATATCATCAATTTGATATGTATCCTTTGAAAAAAAGGAGACTTTATTATTTATTGTTGATAAAAGTAAATTTCTATTGACTACTTTGGGTGCTGCTTTTCCCCATAGAGATATTGAATAGAACGAACTATTTTTAGTGCTACTGTAATTTTGAAAATGAACGCGCAAATGCCCATCAAAAGTAAGTAAATACATCCGAAACATATAAAATGCGGTTAATCCGGTTGTGAAACAAGCTATTATTGCGAAAATTGGTGAATACAACCAACTATCGTTAAGAATTTCATCTTTGGACCAAAAACAAGCAAGAGGCGGAATACCACAAAGAGAAAGTGTACCTAATAAAAAAGTAGTTCTTGTAATTGGAGCATATCTTGTTAAACCGCCCATAAGAACCATATTCTGACTTTTATCTGGTGAATATCCAACAATAGGTTCCATTGAATGAATAATAGATCCGGACCCCAAAAACAATAAAGCTTTAGAATAAGCATGAGTGATCAAATGGAATAAAGCAGCTCGATAAGAACCTATACCTAGAGCTAACATAATATAACCCAATTGAGACATTGTAGAATAGGCTAAACTTCTTTTAATGTCTCTTTGAGCAAGAGCCAAAGTAGCTCCTAATAGTACCGTTATTACGCCTATTAAAGAAATGAAATTCATTATGTAAGGTATGACTATGAAAAGAGGAAGAAGCCGAGCTACAAGAAAAATTCCCGCTGCTACCATGGTAGCAGCGTGTATAAGAGCTGAAATAGGGGTGGGCCCCTCCATGGCATCAGGTAACCATACGTGAAGGGGGAATTGTGCGGATTTGGCAATTGCGCCGACGAATAATAAAGAGGCGCAGAGAATAGCAAATAAGGAATTGACCCCATTACTATGGATCAAGTTATTAACTATTTCGAACAAATCCCGAAATTCGAAACTGCCTGTTATCCAATAAAAACCTAAGATTCCTAATAATAAACCAAAATCCCCTACACGATTAGTTACAAAAGCTTTTTGGCAAGCACTTGCTGCAATCGGTCGTGTAAACCAAAAACCTATTAATAAATACGAACACATTCCCACCAGTTCCCAAAAAATATGAATTTGTATCAAATTGGAACTAGTAACTAATCCCAACATGGAAGTATTAGAAAAACTCATATAAGCAAAAAATCTCAAATATCCTTGATCGTGAGACATATAATTGTCACTATAAATAAGAACCATGATTCCAACAGTAGTAATTAGTATTGACATAATAGAAGTAAGTGGATCGATCAAGTGTCCGAACTCTAAGGAAAAATCATTATTGATGGTCCAAGACCATAGATATTGATAGATAAAACTTCCATTTATTTGCTGAATAGACAGACTGGCCGAAAACCCCATAGTTATACTTAGCAGTAAAACACTAGTAAAAGCCCACATACGACGAATATTTTTTGTTGCTGTAGGAATAAGCAGAAGTCCAAATCCTATTGACATAGTAACTGGAAGTGGAAGAAAGGGTATTATCCATGCATATTGATATGTATGTTCCATAAAAAAACAAATTTTAATTTTTTTTATTCTTATTAATTTAATTGTTTCCGATTCACCAATTCTTATCTCTTTCGAAAGGAACAATAGTAAAAGTAAAAGAAATCAACAAAAAATATGAAAAAACTAAAATATTTTAATTATTAATTAATTACTCTGACTTTTTCTCAGATATTTATTTGAAATACTCAAAAAACTACAATTGGTTGATCAAATAACATGACTAACTAACTAAGTAAAGGTTATTACTTAGTTATTAATTAGTTATTAACTAAAAAAGATATTTATTAAAATACGGAATATTACAGAATATGAGATTTTTAATCATTCTCCTACTACTATTATTATTATATTCTAGTAATTTATAACCATATCATATATATAGTAAGGAAAAACAATTATATCAAAAACAGTACTTGATTCGAATATAGGTCATAGTATCCATCAATAATTCGACTCAATAAAAGGTGACCTGGTTATTCTAATTAATTTATTTGCAGTAATTATCTAACCTATTTTGAACTGATTGATGGGATTCCACTAAAGAAAACTCATCTTTCTCGGAAATCCTATGATACTCCTACTTCGTATAGAACTGAAATAAAAAATGACTTAAGGTCATCTTTCTCAGTTAATGGAATATCTTGTTTAAGAGATTTACTACTTATCTAATTCTATCTAATTCTAATTTAATTAATTCTAATTTAATTTGAATTTAAATTATAGGCATGGTACTCTGAACTTAATCATTAATCAATTAATAGAAAAATGATTTTACTTTTTTAAAATTATTATCTATTCTATTTATCCCTAGATATATGTGATATGTCATGGGTACGTATATATATATATTTGTATTTGTATATTTGTATGTTTTGAAAAAATTATTTATTATCCACGGGATAAGTATGGATAATTACTAAAAAAACGATCTATTTCGAACAATATATGTCTTTCACATACAACGATAAAAATGAGTACTTGTTTTTGAATGGCGGTTCCAAAAAAACGTACTTCTATGTCAAAAAAACGTATTCGTAGAAATATTTGGAAGAAGAAGGGATATTTAATGGCAGTAAAAGCTCTTTCTTTAGCTAAATCAGTTTCCACTGGGCATTCAAAAAGTTTTTTTGTGCGACAAACAAGTAATAAAATTTTGGAATAATCTAAATCGACATACCATGAAGAACTTCAAATTTTTTTTAATGAATGATTCGCATTAACTAATGTATTGAATGTATTGAACTCCTCAATATTAATTAGAACTAGCTGCCGTGGTATGTAGAATAAGAATTCTTATGTTTACCGGCCTCTAAGTATTATTTTTTTTTTTTTTTCTCTATCAATTAACTTTTCACAATAGAATATTCTATTGTGAAAAGTTAATTGATAGAGATTGAAAGTTTTTTTTGTTATATGCCTAGCCCCCAAAAAACCTAATTAGATTTAGTAAATAGTATCATAAATTATGGACACAATGAAGAGTATTAGTAATGATACTAAGGTATCGAAATCGTTAGAAAAATTTCTCGGATTTAGTGATAAAATTGTGATAAATATGAAATTATAGTTATTTTATTTTTTTTTTGTTTATTAATAAAATCAATCTTTTTAATTTTCAATACATGAAATAAGATAAACAAATCATAAAAAAAAAATAAAATCGAAAAAGGGACAATTTTGAGTTCTATAACTCGACCCTCGGCCGAGAGCAAAACTATCTAGTTCCGACTGTTCGGGAGAATTTAGTTTATAGATACATGAAAGTTGGTTGTTAAAACTGAACCCTACGGTGATGCTAACTAAGGGTTAGTGAACATTCAAATATGAATTTAAACAAGTCTTTTTTCATGGATTCTAATGTTTACTAAACTATATTGAATCCTTGAATCTTGACCATTCAAGATGAATTGACTATTATTTATTATTATTTCGAGTAAGCCGCCATGGTGAAATCGGTAGACACGCTGCTCTTAGGAAGCAGTGCTAGAGCATCTCGGTTCGAGTCCGAGTGGCGGCATCCTCTAAAAGGGACACAATGGATTGGATCCTATAATGTATTTAATTCTCGATTTTAATTCTATAATGGAGCCCCTTTTTATGATATTTGCGACTTTAGAACATATATTAACTCATATCTCTTTTTCGATCATTTCAATTGTGATTACGATTCATTTGATGACCTTATTAGTCCACGAAATCGTAGGATTACGCAATTCATCGGAAACAGGGATGATAGCTACTTTCTTCTCTATAACAGGATTATTAGTTATTCGTTGGATTTATTCGGGGCATTTTCCGTTAAGTAATTTATATGAGTCATTAATCTTCCTTTCATGGAGTTTCTCCATTATTCATATGATTCCTAAGATACGGAATCAGAAAAATGATTTAAGCGTAATAACCGCACCAAGTGCTATTTTTACCCAAGGTTTCGCCACATCGGGTCTTTCAACCGAAATGCATCAATCTGCAATATTAGTACCTGCTCTACAATCTCAGTGGTTAATGATGCACGTAAGTATGATGTTATTGAGCTATGCAGCTCTTTTATGTGGATCATTATTATCAGTCGCTCTTCTAGTCATTACATTTCGAAAAAACATCGATATTTTTTTAAAAAGCAATAATTTCTTAATTAAGTCATT